GAGAAGATTGACTCAAAAACAAATTTCATTAGGGACTCCGTTGTAGAATCCAGACCTAATCATTACTCGAGAGGTGGTGGGAACGACAGAACCTGTGAATGCATCAGATTCTATTGAAAAGGAATCCTAATGATTCAGTGGGTAGGATGGCGGAACGAACCAGAATTCATTTTTTTTTGAAAGATTATGTCATAAACTAATCTTACAACTGAATGTTGAAAGAGTAAATATTCGCCCGCGAATTTTATTTTATTTTGAATAAATTCGATATGATAATAAAAAGCAAAATAAAATAAAGATTCATTATAACATTATACCTAAATTACATTATATATAAATATAATACATGATTAATTATATATTAAATCAAAAGATAAAAAAAATTCTATATAAATGAAATTTCAAAGAATCTCCCGATTCAGTATTCAGCATGTATTTTATTTTTAATCGTTTAATTCGCGAGGAGCTGGATGAGAAGAAATTCTCATGTCCGGTTCTGTAGTAGAGATGGGTGGAATTGATAAACAACCATCAACTATAACCCCAAAAGAACCAGATTCCGTAAACAACATAGAGGAAGAATGAAAGGAATATCTTATCGAGGTAATCGTATTTGCTTTGGTAGATATGCTCTTCAAGCACTTGAACCCGCTTGGATCACGTCTAGACAAATAGAAGCGGGTCGGCGAGCAATGACACGAAATGCACGCCGCGGCGGAAAAATCTGGGTACGTATATTTCCAGACAAACCAGTTACAGTAAGACCTACAGAAACACGTATGGGTTCGGGGAAAGGATCTCCCGAATATTGGGTAGCTGTTGTTAAACCCGGCAGAATACTTTATGAAATGAGCGGAGTGGCAGAAAATATAGCCAGAAGGGCTATTTCAATAGCGGCATCAAAAATGCCTATACGAACTCAATTCATTCTTTCGGTATAGGATAGGAATGTATAACAAAAGGAAAGAATTTTTTTGATAAAAAAAGACAATTGTAGGTTTCTTGTTTTGTTTTGAACAAACAATATTTCTTTTTTTTTCACCCTTTACATTGAAAAAGACAAAACAAATAAAAAAAAGATATGATTCAGCCTCAAACCCATTTGAATGTAGCGGACAACAGCGGGGCCCGAGAATTGATGTGTATTCGAATCATAGGAGCTAGTAATCGACGATACGCTCGTATCGGTGATGTTATTGTTGCTGTAATCAAAGAAGCAGTACCAAATACACCTCTAGAAAGATCCGAAGTGATCCGAGCTGTAATTGTACGTACTTGTAAAGAACTCAAACGCGACAACGGTATGATAATACGATATGATGACAATGCTGCAGTTGTTATTGATCAAGAAGGAAATCCAAAGGGAACCCGCATTTTTGGCGCGATCCCCCGGGAATTAAGACAGTTAAATTTCACTAAAATCGTTTCATTAGCACCTGAAGTATTATAAGGGAATGCCGCGATATAGTTTTATAATATTTGAATGAAATGGATTAATTTAAATTTAATTAGTAGATTGTTTGTATATCACGTATATACCTTTTTAAATTCATAAATATTTATGAATTCAGAAAAAAAGAAATAGAGCATGTTGATTATATCAAAATTCGGGGGGAACAATAATCTTAGTTTATCATGAGTAAAGACACTATTGCTGACATAATAACCTCTATACGAAATGCTGACATGAATGAAAAAAGAACAGTTCGAATACCATCTACTAACATCACTGAAAATATTGTTAAAATCCTTTTACGAGAAGGTTTTATTGAAAACGTGAGAAAACATCAGGAAAGCAATAATTTTTTTTTGGTTTTAACCCTACGACATAGGAGAAATAGGAAAGGATCATATAGAACCGTTTTAAATTTAAAACGGATCAGCCGACCCGGCCTACGAATCTATTCTAACTATCAACGAATTCCGAGAATTTTAGGCGGAATGGGAATTGTAATTCTTTCTACTTCTCGAGGGATAATGACAGACCGAGAAGCTCGAATAGAAGGAATCGGCGGGGAAATTTTGTGTTATATATGGTAATCTTTCTGATAGCCAAATCAAATCATATGCAGAACTTTCATATTTCTGAAAAAAAAAGAGTATATAGGGTAGGTTTCTAATATTATGCCTCTTTGATTAGTTGATGCTTCAAGGCCGTTTTACCTGTAATGAAAGAACAAAAAAGGATTCGCGAGGGTTTAATTACTGAACTACATCCCAATGGTATGTATATTTCGAGTTCGTTTAGATAATGAAAATAGGATTCTGGGTTTTGCTTCGGGAAAGGTTCAACGTAATTTTATACATATACTACCCGTAAATAGAATCAAAATTTCGGTAAGTTCTTATGATTCAACTAAAGTAAATAGAATTTATATATATAGAATTTGTATATTTAGTATATTAAAAAAGTAAAGACTCAAAGAATTCGGTGGTTTTTTGATTTCAACATTCTTTCGTAGGGATACAATTCGAAGTTAGAAATTTTAACAAACTTATT